CGATGTAACTCACTTGACAAGAGTCCACTTTCCCCTATTGAAAAAGTTTACTTTACCCGCGATAAGGGCATGCTTTCACTCTGCCCCTCCTACTTTATTGACAAAGTGCATTTCCCCCTATTGACAGAGCGCACTTTAGCTGTTTCACCCTACTGAGAAAGTTCATTTTATCCATTCCACCCTAATGAGAAAGTCCACTTTAAACGATTCACTCATATGACCCTGTGATATTTGAAAAAATTCCACACCTTTGGTGCCTATTGAGAAAGATTGCTTTGCCTGATTGAAAGGAATGGAGTACTCCAAGTAAGGATTACGAAGCCAATCCCAATCAATTGGGGGAGTCGAGGTGCCCAAGGTTCTGAAGAAAGGTAGCATCACAGGAGCCAAAGATATTGTGTTCGACTGCAAGCTATGTGGCGGAGGCACCAAAGGTGTGTTGTTCTGGTAGTGGAACGGGAGCGGCTCGATTGAGGCTTTCCGTGAGGTTACGAAGTAAGCTGCAATTGGAATAGAAGCTTCTGAAGTGACTCGATCAGGAGCTATTTGAGGCGGATTTTCTGGTTCGCGCACTACCACTCCCAAAATAGATAGACAGGGGGCTGAAGATCAACTCCCATGCGAGACCTCAATGTGAATGTCTTTCACTTCTCAGCAACAAGTCGATGAGGCGAACTGGCACTTGTTACAACTCTTTTTGTCTGCTTAACAAAGGAATAAGATGTTAATGCATCCCCGCATAGATAGTTTCAGTGATAGAATGAGCCGGGTCGGGAAGCATTAGGCAATGCAATTCTTGCTGGTGTTTCTTTGTAGTGTAGATGGATCCGCAGCTTGTGAATTTCTGCACTCAAAAAAAAATCAAGTTGGTCCTCAGCCAAGCACTTCACCACTCTTTAGATTTTACCAGATTGATCAAAGAACGCGGGGTCTTGAGAAAATCATTTTTAGAAATAAGTGAATTGAGGCAGTTTACTGGCTCCGACCATCGGCGTCGGGAGAGGAGATAATTTCTGAAATGTAAAGTCAATATATCTATATGTATGTGGATATCTATAGGAAAGAATATGAAAGGGATGTTATTATTTTAGTTTGGATCTAAGCAATTCGATGAATTACTCCTAAAGGTTCACATCATAATAGTGCTGGGTGATGAGAGTTACTTCGGAAACAAAAAAAGTCAAATAAAATTTCTTTTTGTTATTCTCCCAATTCCAATAAAATGCAACTAGGTCTAGTTATAGTATGAGTTGGCGATTAGAACGTATATGGATAGAACTTATAGCGGGATCTCGAAAAACAAGTAATTTCGGCTGGGCCTTTATTCTTTTTTTAGGTTTATTAGGGTTTTTATTGGTTGGAACCTCCTGTTATTTTGGTAAGAATTTTATATCTTTATTTCCTTCTCAGCAAATCATTTTTTTTCCACAAGGGATCGTGATGTCTTTCTATGGGATCGCAGGTCTTTTTATTAGCTCCTACTTATGGTACACAATTTCGTGGAATGTAGGTAGTGGTTATGATCGATTCGATATAAAAGAGGGCATAGTTTGCGTTGGGGATTTCCTGGAAAAAATCGTCGCATATTATTCCGATTCCTTATGAAAGACATTCCGTCCATTCTTCTAGGATAAAGAGCTTCTCCCTCTCTGAAGCTATTATCTACTCCTACCTCAGAGACATAAGGTTTGTACTTTTTATTTGCCTACTTATAGGCTTTACTGCATGGTGGGCCGAGGTTCCACAGTCGGTTTTTTACTTTCCCTGGACAGCCATCAATCCCAGTGTAGTGAAAAATTTGTTGCCGTTGAGCAGCTTCAGATTAGCGACGCTACTTTACCTTTAGGGGGAGATTCTTTCAACCCACTTGGGATAAAAAAATAGATAGGTGAAGCGGCTGCTACTAATCGGGGCGGGGCTGGCAGTCTTGCTAGGTTCCATTATCGTAGTAATGGTGCTAAGTGAGTCTACCACTCAATTCGGGATGCTCCCCTAGGGGCGTATTCCACCATTGATTTAGTAGAACTCGAATAAGGAGGACGATGAACCCCGTCACGATCTACTAAGGGCAAAATAAACCCTTAGTGGATCACTCTTTACGGTCCCCCCTGCGGACCCTCAGATGTAGGAAGGGAAGGCTTTTCCAACCGAACTGAGTAACCAAAGCGACTCCTCTTGGCGGGAGAGAGGGCTAATTTGCCCCCATATGCCAGTTCGATTCTGGCGGACCGCTCCTTTGCGGTCTCTTGAGCGCCCTGGCAAATCTTTCTTTGTTAAGCCTCACTAATAATCTTCCTTATCGTACTACTGGCAAGAACTCTTGAGTGAAAAGCCTCAGTATCTAACCGTGGCTTACAGCTTATAGTTGTTGTCAAGCGAAGGTAAAAAGGATTCATGAAGAAGCATGAGTTGAGCGGAAGCTCTGAAAAAGGTCGTTAAAGAAATTATGCCATTCTTCCCTGAAAGAAAAGGGGAAGGAGAGGTGTCCCAGAGATTCTACAGCTTCTGCTGCTGGTTTGGCTAAAGGCACCGAAGTTGGTTGAAAGAAAGTAGTTTCTATCTCTCCACCGAGACGTGGAAGGCACCAAAGGCTATGAAATAGAAGCAGCGAAGTGGGAAACAGGGGTACGAGCTATTGAGAAGGTAATAGCCGAAATAGGATTCGTTTTGGCTAGAGCGCCCAAATCCGAACATTGGAACCGTTACGAGCGAGCCTGTTGAGACTCGAAGTGACGCATAAACGACCGTTATAATGCTGATCTCATGACTTGCTCGCCCTCATAAAGTGCCTTTTTTCTACCGCTGCGCCTTACTCTTTGCATTCAAATCTGTAGCTGGACGATTAGATGGATGCAAAAGGACGACGTCGAGGCATGTGCGAGAAGCTCTATTTCAAAGCTTAGGCGGTCAACCCTCGAAAGGAGTCTAGTAAGCCACTCACGGCTCTTAGCATGCTGTTTTCTTACTCGACTCGATAGTGGTGGGAATGCAAAAACATCCTAAACCAGCTTCCCGGTAGACCCTATTTCCATTTCGTCGAGAAAGAACTATTCTATGACAGCTCAATTGAAGAAGGTGTAGGAGCAGAAGTAGCTCGATCATAGGCCTCCAGTGGTTATAGATCGGAACAATTAGGGCTTTCCCCTTCGGAGTTAGATACTACTTACTTAGGCGATTAACCAGATGCAGCTCACTCAGATCTTGCTGTGCCTGAAAGCCGTATGAAAACTCAAATCGATGGAGGTCTCAACCTAACTTAATCTGCTGATGGAACCCGAGTGGGAGTCGGAACCCCTTCGTTTTTATGTAGTATAGTCCCCCGCGTGGAGTTTTCTATCTAGGCTAACTGCCCTTGGAAGCATCTTCCAAAGGTTATTCCAACATGAATGAGATTAATCAGAAGGATAGTCAAAAAGTATTTGACTACGTTCATCTACTGTTGGTGCCGGTGTCATAGCACGACCTACCGGGAAGCTGACTCACGCTTTCATGCTAGTAAGGGTTTTTCTTCTTTTATTTCCAACACGTTCGGAGTCTAATGGTTTCAGATGGGAGTCGAAGAATCGTGCAAAACGGTTCTTTTATGAGGTTCATCAATCAACCATTACGAATCCATTTCGGCGATTGCCGCTGCTTCACTGTGATCTACCACTGCTTCACTGCCCTTAAATCGAAAAAAAAAAAGAGGATTTTATATCACCCAATTCTTCGTTTACTAACGTAGAACTCATACTACGCTAGTAGGGGCTAATCAAAGTAAAGAGAGACTAAGCTCTATCATTTGCTTACTTACTTCATTCATTGCCGAAATAAATAAGAAAGATAAGAGCTTGAAAACTAGCCTTTTAAAATAAGATATGCTTGCCTACCTCTTTTCTTGCTCTAGAGCCTTCAAACTAAGAGAAAGCACTGCCTACGAAGCACTCCAATGGCTGAACTCTCAACGGCTAGAGGAAAGACTCCTACTCCCACAATAGGACTAGGGGCAAGAGCACTATCCAATTTTCCTATAATGTAAATAGTGGGCAAAGCACTTTCTGGTCTAGCAATTGCAATTGTAAAGGCTGGAACATAACTCCCAGAAACTACAACAGACACTGCAACAGGAAGAGCTTACCTTAAGACGTCTACTGGCTTGGCTGGCATGACATTGAAATAAGGGGCTTAGAACTCCAATTGGCTTTGCTCGCTCACTCGATGCGCTTACTACTAGAGCTAGATGGGTTTCGCTTTTCTTCTGCAAGAGGATCAATGGGAAAAGGAATTGAACTGGCTTAAAATCTCAAATAAAATAGCTTAGGTCCTTTACCTTTGACCTATCCCTCTTATCCATAGCTTGCTTGAACGACTACTTATTTTGCTAAAGAACTAGCTTGCCCATTGGCTGGGAGATTATCTAGCTATTTAGACTAAGGAGAGAGCTGGTCTTTCTGTTAGAAACGGTAAACATAGTAGACACCTTTTCCACGTTAGGAATTTAGGAAGAGTAGTACCGATAGTCTTAGTACGAGTTGGACCTTTCTTATTCTTAGTCCTCTTTTGACTCTTATACAAGCTAGCTCTCTTATGCGCTTGCCTCGGATTACTGGTAATGCTCTTTAGGCCCTTCTTACTTAGCACTGTCAGATCAAGGGAAGGAATGAGAAGAATAGCCTTTGCCAACTCACTCTTATCCTATTAGTGGAACTGCTAGTCTTCTAAGCCTGTTAGTTATTTAGTTATTATGCTAGGTAAAAAGGGGAGCTTAATAAAGACCAGTTTTTAACTACTGTTAGCATATTAGCTCGCTAGTAGTACTGATAGAATAGATTAGGGACTTCTTAAACACATATTAGGAAACTATAAAGTGGGAAGAGCCCCTAAGAAAGAGAACTCCCATTCGATGCCAGAACCAGATGGCCTTATGCAATTGGATAGACTGGAAGAGATTCTCCTTTTACATTTACAAGAGATGCTTGCACTTCAACTAATTCCCCAGCTGCCCTAACCTTTTCTGTCTGATGACTTGCTAAGAAACTAAACTTGAGCCCTAGCTGCCTTTTACCTAGTGCTTAACCTCACTGATACTGCTTTGAGAGACTGCAGGCTTAATCGATACTGCAAAAAACTAACTTGACTTGCCCCAGCTTGACGACTCCTTTGATTTGCTTACTAAGCCCTAGCTTACTAGAAAGAAAATGGATTTCAATTGAATTACTCCTTGCCTGGGTAAATTATTACAGCTTGAAAGGCTTGAAAAAAAAAGAAATTGCCCTAAACTAAGTCTCGTCAACGGCTGACCTACCAAGGAAGAAAGAGCACTTCAGGTTCAGGGCTTACTTCATACTCGCTTATAAGAGGGCGCTTACTAAATAAAGGGAATTCAAAAAAAGGGACTCAAAATCTTTATATTCCCCCGGCACTGTCACTGGCTCTGGCTCGCCTCCACTAGAGAACTCTAAATTCTGGCCTGCAGGAGAAAGAAGCTCGACCGGACCTCTTTCTTCATTTGGCCCACTAAAAAAGGAAACCGCAAACACTGACATTGCCACAAGCGGGAAGTACTTAAGAAGAAGACTCAGGAGATCCACTCTCTTAGAAGAGCTTAGGAATAATAAGAAAAAGTATAAGAAGCTAGCTGACCTAAAAGTGCTCTTAGCAATCGATCCTTAGTAATCGCGGGCCCCTAGTTGTTCACATAGATTTTTGCAGGCTCGAAATCCCCTTAGTAGATACTAAGCAAATTTCATTCCCAGATTACTATATAATGTAAATGTCTTCCCTTACTCTAAGATCTTCTCTTAAGCTATCGAATAAGCCAATATCTTCTACAGGACTAAACTAGATCAATTATAAATTACCCTGGCTTTCACTGTTTTGATGTACGATTCTCAAAGGCTTTCTTCTTTACTGGCTGTAACGTAACAAGCGAAGCACTTACACTCGCTCGATTCCTTCATTTAGAACGCTCTAGAGGAGTAGGACTTGAACCCTCAATGGCTGGACCGACAGCAAAGGAACCTGGTCACTCGCTCGAACCCAGAATCCATAGAGTACTTCACTTCCTCTCTCCCTTACACCCTGACACTAGAGGGCTGTAACGTACTCATACCTTCAAAAGGCGGAAAAGAAAGCAGAAGGAATGGATAGGTATGTAAAAACCTCCTATATCCATGGAACCTTTTACTCCCTAGGGATCACTCCATTCCGAAAAGAAACTCTTACAGACTAGGGAAACCTCGTATAGACATTGTGTCTCGCAAGGAAATTGGCAGCTGGCCTAAAATAACTTGATTGAACTAGCTTGATCACATGAAAAGAAAAAAGCTTTCTCCCTGGCAGGGAAACTGGCACAGCAACATGAGGGGCAGGGACTACCGTTAGCGGGACTGCTACGGGGAAGGACTAGTCGAGATGAAGGGACACTTTCATTGTCTATAAAGGGAAAGGGCAAAGAAACTCCAAGGACTCTGGCTATAGGGATGTGACAGAATTCCCTGCGAGAAATCCTCCCACTGCGGGCTTAACTGGCGGAAGCATTGGATGCCCTTTTTTCTCCAACACTAGATGCGCTTGATCTAGCCGGAACTATATCCGAAAGAAAAGAAAGATATAACTGGCTTACTTGCGGACTTAGCAATGGCCATTAGGAGCACTTCTACAAATATTGATATTGGGAATGCCACTACTGAGACTGGAACTCAAAGGCCTCCAACGGTAACTTCAACTCCAGGTAAGGCGGAAGCACTTTTAGGGCTTAGGACGAGAAAGACATATTTTACACTAGCTTTTGACCTAGAATTAAAAGATGGATTGGCCTTGCCTACTTCAATGCCAATGCCTGGTAAACATGTAGAAAAAACAGTTGAGAAGGTCTTTAGGGGCGCTGTTTTCATCCAACTCGAAATATCGTAAGAAAACGCACACAAAATCCCATGTCTTTCTTGTCAAACTGTTCACCCGAAGCTGCTTTCTTTGTTTCCTTAGGTAGTGAAGTAACTACGCTTTGTGTATGACTTGACGCTCTAAAGTCTGTATCTTTCCTCTAGTCTTTTACTTAATAGTATTCGAGCAGATCTGTTATTTCTTATTCATTTCTTTCCATTAGCTCTCCAAGCTTCCTATCTTTCTATTCCTTCTTGAGCTTCAGTTGGTGTAATAGTCCGGGGCTACGAAGTAGTCCTAAGAATTTTTTCAGTGAAGTTGAATGCTTTTTGCTTTCTTACTCCTCCAGCCTTTTTGTAGGTAATTCAGTGACTGCCATGGAGGACGATGTAAAGTCGAATTCTTTTTTTCTTTGTTATCATTCCCTTTCGAAGAAGCTGTCCAGTATTCCAATCCGGTTAGGTTAGCATTCCAAGTCAGTTGAACTCCTTTTTGGTTGAGATGAAGACTAAGGCCCGATCGAGGTTATCTTCTTTCCTGTTTTTCACCATCCTCTTATTAAAGTGCAATGCTTTCTCTGTGGTCGAAGTGGTTCATGTCCGGTCCGTAATCCATTAGCAATCCAGGGTAGAATTCCTCTCAAACCTTTGACTTTTTCTTTTTGTCTGTTAGCCAACTGCGCTTTCTTTCAGAACCTTACCTTATTAGCCGTAAGGGGGGCCTGGAACAAACCCAATATCCTGCGTACCATTCTCTTCTTCTTACTTCGGTTTTTTCTGTTTTTTATGCACGCTCTCGCAACATTCGCTGCCAACGACCGTGAGGGTTACGGTTAAGGCGCTGCGATCCGCACTGGCTGAATTTTCACTGAACTGTCCTTCTTTTGAAGGTAAAGGGAGAATGCCGCTGCTAACCAGTTTCAGTAAACATGAAAAATCCCTTGTGCTTTCTCCTTTAGAAGAGAAAGCCTTACCTATTCCCGTGTTGTCGATTATAGGCAACTCAAGAAAGGAAGAGATCAATCGCAAAAGAAATTGATCTTTCACTACGGATTCTAATTTTGCTAAGAGACGAGAACGGTAATTAAAGAAGGAGATAAATCAAGAAATAAAAGCAGTTCTACCTCCTCCCGCAGAAGTCCTTTTCATTCCTATCTTTGCTAAAGCCGAAAGAACGTGAATGATAGACCCTTGAACTAGTCAAATAAAGATTAAGAAGAGCCCCAAGAACGTTTACCCTTAAGCTTTATATCCTGCAGCAAAAAATGGTGCAATGCGGATAGCGGGTGGTGCGGATCAAAATCCGTTGAACCAGCAAACAATTAAGGCAGCACGGGCTGGGGGCAACAGCGGATGTTTTTATCATCGCATCGTATAGCCGTTAAGCAGTGGATTCAGTAGATTCTGCATGCGAAAGTAGACTTTGCACCTTGCGCACCATACGAAGCTCCATTCGGATTACTGGGGACTAGTTGGATTTTCGTTTCACCCCCGGCCAAACATGAGCCCGGATTCGTCTCAATAGCTCTCCAAACAGTGCGTAGGGATCGGAATGAAGCGTAAATAGGTGGGTTCGGGCGTCGATCGATCATTGAGAACTAGTCTCCAAGTTTCGAGATGCAGAGGTTCAAACATTCAGTCCTATCTATTGGTCCAGAGCCAGTTGACCGAGCTGAGATAGCAGCCGCCAGCATGGCTGGAGTGGGGGAATGAGAAGAAGATGAAGCAGCAGTCGCGGTGGCGGAGTTTGAGTTGCTCGAGCAAGAAGTAGCGAGCGCATGTTGCGGTTCATCCCTAACCATACAACATAGGCAGATGTAAAGACGGCTCGAGAGGGTACCCCACTCATGATTAAAACTAGTATCCGTTTCACTTTGGATACCAAAGCCTGTATTCCTGTCAGTTCAAGACCGGGGGTGCTATACGCAAAATTCGAAGGGATCGACGACAATTACTTGTTCTAAGTAGGAAGGTTTTCATATGCATGCATTTCATAGCCCCAGCGAAGCGAATCTAATGCTTAGCGGGAAATTCAATTTCATTTAGAAATTGCAACCGTTCGGTTACAAATCCGAGATTTTTACTGGTGGCAGCCGAGAGCCGATCCCAGGGTTCTCTCCTTCGCCTGGTAGTTCTATGTTCCGTATCCAATAGTCCACCCAGCGACTATCATCGAGGGAGGGGTGCAAGGCTTCGTTCTAATAGGTACGTTTAATGATCCACGCCTTCAGGTTCCGGTTGAATAGTTGTTGCCTCGTCGAATAGCTGGTTTTCCTGATGAGAGCTCGAAAAAAGCCGAGGTCTATCGCCCTAACTCCACCCTGAGAATGAGTGTCGGGAGAGGGAATAGTACAATTAGACGCTATAGTCATAGGGCTCTTAGCTCTTTGGCCACTAAATCAACATCTGATTCCGTACTAAGAGTTTGAAAAGGATTGGAAGTTTGCACCTTCTTCCCAATAGAGTTCTCAGATAGGCTCTTCTGTAAGAACTATTATGACTAGCTCTGACTGTGTGAGAACTCGATGGATCCTTTGTCAATTCTACCTCCTTCATTAGAGCTCGATCCATAGGGTTGATTATCATCACACTTCTCATTCGCAGCCTTCTCAGCAGGGCATTGGTTAATGGAGTGCCCCAAGCTTACAGGCATGACATTTAGGCTTCCACTGATAAGACAGCATTAATTTCAACGAAAACGTTCTTTTCTATATCAAGATCAAATATTTCCGTTTGGATGCCCACGCAAAGTGAATTCTTTGGCGACTCTCTTTAAGTTTATCTGTATGTAATAGCTTCCCAAGAGCACTTGCCACATAGCAATCTCCGAATGCCGACCAATAGGAAACTGGTACATTAGAAAATGGAACCAAAAGAGGAATTTTATCGTGCTTTCCAGAAGAAATTTCGGGTGGAAGGATAAGGGATCTCGCCTTTGACCTTCACAGCTCCGAAAGAAGAGGAAATCGAACCGGGTTTATTGCAGGATCATCCAGGTCTGGTTTGAAGCTCAGATAGCACCTTGCTTGAAGATTGATGGATTGAGTGAGATATGTTCATTGGCCTGCGATTGATCTCATCGTCCGTTTTTCCCTCTTTCCTATTCGATAGTTATCCTCCCCACTTTATATAATCTCTCTATATGGCCAATGTGAACTGTTCAATCAAACTTGTATGTGTTCAGTATCTTTCCAGTGACATTTTTAAAGCACAGACCCCTAAAACTCAGACATGAAAAATAAGGTAGTCACGAACAGTACCCTAAGCTCCTTGCTTCGTCGCTAATGCTTAAACCTGCAGGAATAGAGTACGTCCTTCCCCTGCCCCGTATGGAAGTAAGTCCGCCCGGAAGTCCGCCCTCGTCTGATAAGGTAGCTCCGGTAGTCTCGATAAGCTGCTGCTGGGTGGCCCAATGAGTGTCCCATTTCCGAGGTAACTATCACTAGAATATAAACAGTAGCGACCTATTCAGCGACATATGAGTTTGTCGCATAATGAGCCGCTCTCCTCTGAGCAATCTCTGAGGTAAGCTGAGCTCCCAAGGCGTGCATTGCTTCCTTTAGTCAGTACTGGTCCCCAGTTATCCGCTTTCCTTTCTTGTCTAATAGAGGCAGGCAGTGCGAAGTCCCCTTGCTTTATTCGATATTCGGATAAGCTGCTGCGGCTAGAGAGGGAGCGGTCGCACAGGGAGTACCTCACCGGGCATCTATTAAGGAAATTCGAGCGATGGCTAAAATCCACGGCCTTGATTCAACGGTTTTTTGGGCATATCTTAGTAAGCAGCAAGACCGGATTCGCTGCTCAGAGGAATGAGAGTTCCTATTCGTAGTCCTGCTGCTCAAAAGGACAAGGATCCGCTCAGCGTAACCAATAGCTTCATGGGCGGCTCGAACATTCAAACCTTAGGTGTGCCGTCCGGCGGGCCTTCGCGGTTCTGCTTGCAAGATAGCAGAGCGTGGCCGATTGCTACTATCTAGGTCATTCAATACCGTATTTTGATCTCACTAAGCCCCGTCTCCTTTGCCAACTATCGTCAATGTGCTTGCTCCTGAACCCACTTTTGAGAGCAGATCCTTCTTATTGCTGCTCCTAGGAAATAGGCTGAAGATAGATTCGGCTAGGAGGGCTTTTTCCCGGGTTGTGAAAGCGGTGTGGTAAATAAATAAAAAAAATCCATATTTGGACAGGGGAGAGTACTCAAAAAAGGGAAATCCCAAAGGTATGAACTGGCAAACGCTGTTTGCAGAAAGACGCGTTAACCCTTTCCCATATCAACCCGGGGAGGGCTAGTTATCTCTCCCTTCTGACCTTGCTACCCCTAATACTGACCAAAGCAACTTGGGGTGAGAGTGAGTCATTTTTTTGTTTGGGATTTCTTTCCGAACAGAATCTGCTGCTGCTAGAAAATACGCCGTTACTGTTACAGAATCCACTTAACATTCAAAAAAAGGGCAGTGATTGGCCTACTAGGAGTAAGTAAGGGTTTGGCTTGACTGCTTTCCTTGGTTTCCTTTTGGTTAGAAGGGATAACTCTTAAGCCTTAGCAAATATGGAAATAATGTATATAAATAGGGAACGGATACGTCCAATACATTAGAAAGTCATTGCCCGTGGATAAAGACATAAATAATTAATGTATATAGTGGATTTGGAATTGTCTAACCTCCCATTCCGCTATCTCCGATAGCATGCGGCGGGACAGATATATAGAAAGTGTCAAATGGGAGATCCTTATAGGTAGTCAGTCTTTACTTCACTTAGAAATATCGTAATGTAATGAAAAATCCCATGTCTTTCTTGGTTGGACCAACCAGCGATTTCTTACAAGTCTTTCATCTTTTTTAGAGCAAGAATCTGACAGTTGTTATAAAGTTTACGATGAGCATCTATATGAGTCGATCATTTCCAAGATCTAATTCCAGTTTGAAGTTATCTAGTGGTAATGCCTTACAATCAGAAGTAGTACGCTTAAGGGAAGATAAGTTCGTGGTGGATGCTGGACCTGGGACCCCCAGAATTTGTATGCAAGATGAGCCTACAGGAGTGCCAATCAACCGAGCCGCCAGGTTTGAGAATAAGGTAGGATCCCAGGATGTAGTGGCCGGTGAATTACTGATCAAAGAGCAGATTTTGGAGAGATTCTTCATCGATGTAGTGGCCGGTGACTCAAAGTGCAAAGAGCGAGCAGCCGCCAGGTTTAATTCTTTTGTGGGATCCACAGATGTAGTGGCTGGTGAACCGCATCTTCTTCTTCCACGAAGATTCAGACAAAGGCTCGCTTGGATGGAACTGAAGAAGATTTGGCGAACGAATAGAAAGGTAAAGGGCTTTATTCTTCAGAAAGTCAAAGGAGGATTTTTAGTAGGCATCGGGGGTTTCATTACTTTTCTTCCATTCCGCCGAAAAAAAGGGATATCGAATGGTCGATTCACCATTGCGAGCATTAACCTCAAAAAGCCGAAGATTGTGGTGTTCTAACAGCGGCAGATCAAACAAGAACTTATTTCTTTCTAGATGAATTTGTTCCAACAACCGATCCTTGTCCGTGCGTGGAAGGAGGAGAGTTGTAGCCAGATCGAACTCCCTTGACTTCTGAAGCGCTTGGACATAGGATTTCCGGCGTAGCGCTTTTCCTCCAACCTATTCCTCAAAAGAGAGGTTCCTCCTCTATCCCTTCAACCTTCTCGGCAGGTGGGATGCCCCATAAGCGCTTTTACCTTTCCTCTTTTACCCATCCATCAATGAAAAAATTTGTTATTACGTATCTAAGGAACTCGACCCCAACTCATCTATCCCGACCGAAGCCCACCATTGAACCTCCAAAAGCAGGACCTGGTGCTCCTGTCTTCTCTTCCCAATGGCAGGAATCACCCTGATAGGAGCATCTGTAGCGGCATCAGTAACGAGGGAAAGAGAGGCGGAAGGCGCCCCTTCCAAACAATGAAAAAAATCCGGGGAACTTCGAAGCTTATGGGGCCTCCTCTTGTAAGCTAGCTCCATTCGATCGATCGCTTCCGTTCGGAATAGATTGGTTGGGAATTTGATGCTCTGCAGTGAAGGTTACGAAGTAATATGAAGAGTGGTAAACTCTAAAAGATGGAAACAGGGGAGTTGGCTGATAAAGATGGACAGTAAGGATCGCGTAATATCAATTTATCGTCCTCGGAAATTCTAAGCTATATGGGGGGCTTGGATGGTGAGCAAAAACAATTGATCAAGAAGTTGGTCAACTTTCGCATGAAAGAAGGTAAAAGAACGAGAGTTCGTGCTATTGTTTATCAAACTTTTCATCGCCCTGAACGCAATGTAATCAAACTTATGGTTGACGCCGTAGAGAATATAAAGCCCATATGCGAAGTGGAAAAAGTAGGAGTAGCTGGTACTATTTATGATGTCCCTGGGATTGTAGCCAGGGATCGTCAACAAACTTTAGCTATTCGTTGGATCCTTGAAGCAGCTTTCAAACGACGTATAAGCTACAGGATAAGCTTAGAGAAATGTTCATTTGATGAGATACTGGATGCTTACCGAAAGAGGGGAATTTCACGTAAGAAAAGGGAGAATCTTCATAGACTGGCTTCCACCAATCGAAGTTTCGCCCATTTCAGATGGTGGTAAAGTGAGACCACATAAAGAGCTCTTCAGCAATAGTCTGAAAAATTAACTTCAAAGGGAGGGTAAAAGATTGGAAAGTGTAGAGAGTTTTCGCGGTCGGAGCTTCCTATCTCTCATTCGTTCCGTTCCTCATATCTCCTACCCGCGGGTCAATGGACATTAGATACGTGATAACACTTGTGGTTTCGGTGAATCGCCTTCACTCTCGGCAGCCTCTTGATGTCCCGGGAGAAGGAGTGGGAGACGAATCGAAGAAATTCGGTTAAGAATCAAAGCCTTTAAGGAGTTGGAAAGGGCGGAAAACCAGAAAGATAGCCCATGCGGCTTCCACAGAAACGGATTTCTCACAATCCACAAGGTTTTGTCAAGCGAGTTGTCTTAAGAGCAATTGCCGTAGAATCAGACTGCCCAGTGTCCATTACAGATGCCCCTTGATAGAAAGAACCAAAAGAAGCAGCGCTTCTCTTTCTATCATTCCTGCTTTAGACTAAGGCATTCCAGCGTTCATTCGCCAGGCCAATCAATCTTCTGAAAGAGCCCTGCCTCTGGTTTGCCCACTGCATATATTCATTGTCTTCTCTCGGCGGAAAAGGGGCTTCTATAGAGGTCAGAGTCCCGCTTACCCAAATCTGAATAAGTAAATCGGCTCACAAATGGAGGAATCTAAATCTTTCTCTATTTCGAATGTCAAACCTGAATGCAAGCCTAATAGGGAAAGTGCTAAGGTTAATGCCCCATGACGCGAGATAAAAGGACTAAGAGCCTTTATCCCATGGTCAACAATCGGCTTCACTCGCTCAAGTTTTTCATAAATGGAGCGCATCAGTTCTATTGAGCACCAATTCCTCGAGTAAAGGCTTCTACAGCTGGTTGACAAAGAATCCGAAATGCGCCACTTTTCCTGGTAGGAAACGCTAGAATATTGCACTGATCGGAGAGGAATTCTATTTCATTTATTACCCATCATCGAAAGTCTTTGATTCCTGCTTTAACTAATAGAAAGAGGGGATGAAGTCTATATCCCACTCTGAAGCAAGCCAATAGGTAAGGACTAAGGGTCCGCGGGAAGGCCTTATGAACGAAATAAAGAATCAGTGAAGCCGAGTGACGAAGTAGCTCGACCGAGGCGAACCGTGTAAAAGTAGGGTTCCTAAGCAAGCGAAGGTGGGGAACAGAAGGGTTGGTGCTTATACTCCAACTGGTATTTCCATGGCTAGAAAGGCTTCTTCAATCCAGCCATATCTTACCGACCAGGGGCTTTTGAGCGAGCAAGCCACTTCTCGGCAAGCTACCGTTCTTTCATAACCGGGGTATTTATCCGCCTAATTGTAATTTGATGGACTTCTTCACTTCTACTTCGTAGCCTCGATCGAAAGCCAACTGCAGACAAGTAACAACTTCTTGATACCATTCGCGCGACCTCCCAGACAGCACCCGCTTACCGGGAGAAAAACGAAATAGGATGGGTTTACAGCCCTAGGCAATAGTTAAAAAAGAGCATGTCCCAAGTGAGTTCTGATCGAAGGTGAGCACCATCAGGAGCAGAGGCAGTTCTTTCCGAAACACAGACTTTCTTTCAAGAGTTCTAGTCGCGCCTCTCCACTCTAACAAAGTAGTCCATCTGAAAGAAAACGTGGGTTTTCTATACAAATGGTGCCCATTCGGCCAATGTTGAGTGTCAGGCGAAGCTACACCCCCAATGCGACCAGGGAATCGATGGCACGTACCGTTGTCAGTTACCAAGTGATGATCTTAAAGCCCAATCCGCAGCCTAATCACTTCGGCTTGTTCCTTCCTCGCTGGATTTCCAAGGGATCCCACGGTAGTGGGCTATGCCTGGTCTTATTTCTTTCAGAACCTAGGATCTCCATTGTTCTTCTTTCCCTGCCAGGAAGTGGAGAGCTTGCTAAAAAGCTCCTCGCAACGAGATGGGCTGGGTGTCTGTCTTCGTGCTCATCAACTGGAGAATCTCGTTTCTCTTTTAGTTGATCGACCTCTAATCGAGATCTAGGTTCTGAAAGAAAGGCACTGAAAGTGTGCGCCTGCCTCAAAAACTTTATCCCCGTAGCCACGGATAAACGTCTTTGCTTCGCAACCTTCTTGATGATGGTGGGCAAATAAAATAAAGTCTTCACTTCGTTCAGAACCGGCCCTTCTTTCACCGTTGCTTCGCAACCTTACATCTGCCAACTTCGATTCGAAATCCCGGAAAACAAGCTCCTGTCAAGTGAGCGACATCAGCTTACGAGCCAGATGATAGATGATGCAATCAACCATACAATACAGTAAATGAATATAAGGGTTTCGGGGTAGAATGTTGAAGGGATACGTACCCAGTAAAAGTTCAGAGCGGAATTAATCGGAATTAAGACAGTTAGAAGGGTTGGAGGTCAGGGTAAAGGTGGAGGCTCAATTACACGAGAATCCCCGCGAGCCCTGGAACTAGCCCTATATTCTTGTGCAACAGGGGAAGCTTGGATGACAGACCATTTCAAAAAAGCTACGAAAACCAAGGGGTCCGGTTGAGCAGATGTGGACGAGCTAAGAGGTCACACCTTCCCCCAACGGTCGTGCTCCCATATACAACCTGTTGTGCTTATACAGTGAAATCTTGTTTTTTCTATCAATAAACAAGGTAGCGGGTGGCCAACCCACCCGGGGACTGGCGAGCCCCGCGGATTCTCTAAAAATATCTCCGTTTTCTTTGTTTAGGGCTCTCCATAAGCTAATAATGAATGCCGAGATCAAACGACATCATGTACCGCGGTTAGAGGGACCTCTTCTGCCTACTCTTCCCTATTATAGGTTCAATGAAGTGAGTTTCCGCTGCTGCTTTTCACTTGACTGAAGGCACCGAAGGTTATGTTGCCATGGTATTTTTGTGTGGGAAGTGGAATGCGGGCATCTGCTGGTCAAGTTTTTGAGGGAAGGCATCTTTCTCCCCCAATTGCCAAGAGGATTCATCTCGCTGCCTTTCCTATCAAGAGTCATAATAGAATTAGGAAAGAAGAAGACGGGTCAGAAGATACCGATGCCGATGGTGGTGACATTCCACGAAGCGGAGGAGAAAGTCTTATACGAGACGAGAGGTTCTGAAAGAAAGCTTTCTTGACCAGCGTGAAATTTCAACCAAGGTTATGAAATAAAGCAAACGAAGTGAAATAAAGCAAATAAACGAAGTGAAGTGGAAGAAGAAGCAGTGAGGTGGGAAGAAGATAATTCCGATGGATTCTATTTATATGAAAAATGACTCCGTAACCTCTACTGCGCAGCCTCGTGAATACAACCGTTAGGCTGCGAAGCAGATCTTGTGCAATCAATAAAAAAAAAAGAATGAAGGAGCCCTCTGACTCACTTCGGTGGCAGGAGATTCCGGAATTATCTACGCAAGATAAGGGGACTCTGTCAAAGAGGCACACTCATCTCGATGGCTTGACGGAACACGGCCGCACACCCCTTTGTTGTCAACGCGACTGAAACGAAAGAGTGGCGCCTCGGCCACTGCTTTGTATTGAAAGTGGTGCTCCTCGTCATGCTTGCGGGATGCCAATTTTCAAGATTTAATGGCTTTAGCCACCCCCTCTGGTCCAGCTGCCCTTGCAAATCCGTATGAAACAAGTAAGTCAACTCATTCAATGGACGCGTATCCCGCCCTAATGAAGACCAAAGCTTTTTTAGATAGACAATAACAAACTTTTTTGGTAAAGAGCCTTTTTGCGTTTCGCCGACAAGGGTAGTTTACTTGCTCGACCATAGGGAAAGGCGTATTCTCTGCCAAAGCAGTTTTCTCGTTTCGCCGATAAACGAAGAAAGAACAAAAGAACAATGGGATTCATTTTTGAGTCTTTATAGGAAAGAGCGGATTCCCCTTGTACTCCTTCCAGTACCTGCGAAGGAATTCTGTATGGCTCAGAGGGGCCGGCAGGCCGGAGTTTCTTTGCTGCCTACGTTTGCTTGTTTCCGGCCGTAGTGCGATAGCTTGCTTGCCCGATTTCCTCTTCATGGCTTTGGCAGAGCTTTCTATCGTTCTTTTTGAAGCCCGCTACAGGTTCCGGGGGAGCTTAGCGGAGTCGAGCCACTTATTTCTTCATGATGGAAAGGATTCGAACACACCTTTACTTCATTGGATCACTTGCTTCATCATCGTCGCTAGGTGCTTTGAGAGACGCGGCTTCCCGAGACGGAATGAAGTAATTGGAAACAAACATCCCATCTATTGACTATCTTTCAAGAAGTGGGAATGGAATGTAACAGAAGCTCGGGGCCAGCTAGCTACTCTTGGCAATCCGAAGGTCCAACGACGAGGGAGCGGCGAATAAATTCTGAGTTCATGCATCTGGCAGTTTTCTTGATGCATTCCTGTTGAGAATGAAGAAGAAGAGAGATCATCTTTTGAAGAGGGTTACGTAGATCTTCTATATTTGCCGTAATTCGTTGATTGCTCCGTACGTGGAAAAACTCCTGTTCGTTGCGGTTGGTCATAAATTTGCTTCTACATGGCTTTCGAGAACAAATATTGGACCGGGAAGAAAAGGGGGTAAAGTCAAGTCTAAGCGCATATGGCACGAAAAGGAAATCCAATTTCGGTAAGACGTGATCTGAATCGTAGTTCAGATTCAAGTCGGTTCAGTGAGGGCGACCGCGAAAGTCACCGAATGGGTCAGTCTTTTTCTTCAGTTTGTCCTTCGTGGGAGGACGTTGGTACGGACACGACTTCTTCTAAGGCTAGAAGACCACTGGAAGACCCCCGGGACCAGAGCATGTCGTGAAAGAGGCACACTGGGCGGGCGTGCTTCGACCGTGTCTCCGGGGCACAGTTGAATGTAGATATCATGAATGCGAGGTGCAGGAGACCAGGCCGAGAAACCCGGGCAACCCCCCCCTATGTGCCGATCGCTAGCGCATCCAGGGCCCCGGCGCCCAGCTCAGCCGGAGAGGCCTAGCCTGATCCTGATCTGAGAAGTGCTAATTAGGTTCGGATAGACTTCATTCAAGAGCGCCGCCGCCCTAATAAAACAAGTGCTAAGTTTCAGATCAGTGAATAAACCGGAAGAGACGTTTCTCGCTCGGCGCCTAAAGCGCACTGTGCTCTGCTTCAACAAATAAGAGTTTTCGGTGGAACCGGTGAACCACGCGAGCTGGTTAGATGCGCGGGGCAGAGGGCTCGTAGTACCTGCTAGCGCAGCTATGCAGTGTAAGGGAAGGAGCCTAAATCGAACCCCTTCTTTCTTTTTTTTTTCAAAGAAAAAAAAAAAGCAGTACAAAGGAATTCTCGGATGAGACTAAGCAGCCACCGACCGTTCTGACGCACCCCTGACCTATCTTGATTAAGACCGAAAACTCTCAAAAATGGAGCCTAGTTTAAGCTGTCAAACAAATGATAGAATAGAAAATTAATAAAAAATAACCACTGGTGGATGGAGTCTCGCTCAGTAAAGAGAGTTGTAGATTCGTAGAAAAGGAGAAGAGCCTTCACTTTTATATATATATATTTTTATTAGTAAAGGTAAAGCGCTAACGCTGCAATTTTTCTAAAGCAACAAGCGCGAAACTTTACTTTTTGAGAAAGAAGGTGCTTGTTGCCGCTTTATTAGTAAGTCAGCTTGTTTTATATTATATCAATAAAGGCAAAAGGTTGCTTTACTAAATAATATAAGGAAGCGAAGCTTTAGAAGGACGTTTAGGCTTTACTAATAGAATATATAGGGCTTTTTTTTTATCACGGTGCGCAGGTTTGGAACCGGGGCGTTTCCTTTCAAATGACAACTGCTTCTTCCTGCTGCGAGGGGAAACCAAACCGCCCCCCCGCCCGCTCAAGTACCAGTTGCTTCGCCGGTAGGCCCACTTAAGTTAGGGGGGCATTGTCCCTCAGTTCTTACCAACCTCCGGTGTGTAATCGACATGTTTCTAGCGGTTGAATAAGAATCATTGATTCCCTCTACTGTCCATTTCTTATTCATTTAGGGCGCTCGGCCGGTGCTCCTTTAAAAAACCATAACAACTATGAACGTAAGGGAAGGGAAGACCACCTGAGCGAACCGACCGAAAGGACTTGACTTATTCGAACCGAACGATAGCGGCTTAAAGCTAAGCCTATCACGAGCAGCGTCGGTGCGCGGGGCGGAGCATCTCAAAGTATGGGGCAAAGGATCAAGCGCTTTGGCTTTGTCCCCCGGGATCCACCACAGGTTGGGTTTGAGAGCCGTGTGATGGGTGACTATCCAGCACGGTTCGGGGAGCACTTTTAGTCTGCGTTGGTGAATGAAAGCCCCCACTATCAAGCAAGAAAGAAGCGGCTCTTCCCATGGCGGAGTCACCATTGACTCTATTTATTATTTTGGTAAATCAGTGTATCAAGATGTCAATCTGAGATCTTATTTCGGTTCGATACGTCCACCTACGAGACTGACCTTTGGCTTTCGTCTCGGTACGTGTATTATTCTACATTTTCCAAAAAGAGCATTCATTCATTTCTTTCTTCCCCGTCGACCACGACGACTGAAACGACGCGAAAAATCCAGACCCGGAAAGGAGTGGTGGGCTTTTGGGAAAGTCGGGCCGATCAGGTGTCTTCATTCAAGCGACGATACAGAAGAAGAACGAAACGAAGTGAGAGGACGGGGGGCAGGGAAAAGAGTCGAGTCGATCAGGCTCGACGACCGGGAGAAGCAAAACGAAAGACGGATTTGGCCGAAAAAGAAGCAACGCTATGGATACCATGACCGATCACCATCGATAAAGAAGAATCTTTCTAAATCACTTCGGGTCAGCAGGGCCTTCAAGCATCCAAAATACACCGGGGTTGTAAATGACATAGCGTTCCTGATAGAAAATGACGACTCCTTCAGAAAAACAAAGTTATTAAAGTTCTTTTTGCCAAAGAAATCCGGCCCGACGAGTCATCTACTTAAAAGGACCCTCCCTGCAGTGCGCCCCTCTTTGAATTATTCGGTCATGCAATACTTATTGAATACAAAGAACCAAATTAATTTAGACCCCGTCGTAGTTCTCAATCATTTCGTGGCACCGAGCGTGTCTGAACCATCTACGATGGGGGGAGCGAATGCACAGGGAAGAAGCTTAGATAAGAGAATACGTTCTCGCATCGCTTTTTTTGTAGAAAGCTCGACCAGCGAGAAAAAGTCTTTGGCCGAAGCCACAAAGAGGTTGACCCACTTCATTCGCCAAGCCAATGATCTTCGCTTCGCGGGAACAACAAAAACCACCATCTCGCTCTTTCCTTTTTTCGGTGCTACCTTTTTCTTTCCAAGGGATGGGGTTGGGATGTATAATAACCTTTTTTTTGAAGATGCCCGGGAACAACTCCTAGGTCAATTAAGAATCAAATGTTGGAACCTCATGAGTAAGGATAAGGTAATGGAATTGATAGAGAAATTCATAGACCTAGGTAGGATAGGAGAATTGATAAAGGGAATAGAGATGATGATAGAGATCATACTGAGAAACAGAAGAATTCCGTACGGGTACAACTCTTATTTGAACGAAGTGAAAAAAATGCGATCTTTGTTGTCTAATAGAACAAACACTAATATCTTAATTGAGTCGGTCAAGATAAAATCTGTTTATCAAAGTGCTTCTCCGATTGCTCAAGACATCTCTTTTCAACTGAGAAACAAAACAAGATCATTTCGTTCCATTTTTAGTAAAATAGTGAAGGATATTCCATTAGTAATGAAAAAAGGGGTTGAGGGGATCCGTATATGTTGTTCAGGTCGATTAAAAGGCGCAGAAATAGCTAGAACTGAATGCGGAAAGTATGGAAAAACATCTCGTAATGTATTTAACCAGAAAATAGATTATGCTCCTGCGGAAGTATCCACTCGTTATGGAATCTTAGGTGTCAAAGTGTGGATTTCATATAGTAAAAAAAAGGGACGTGCTATATCCGAAACGTACGAAATATAGTAAATCTCGTAAAGGCAGATGTAGTAAGGGTTGCGAATCGGACGGTACACAACTTGGTTTTTGAAGATATGGCACTCAAAGTTGTAGAGCTGGTCGTCTTTCACCATTGAAGCAGCGCGTCGGGCTACAACCGGACAATTCCATCGTGCTATGAGCCGAAGAAATCGTAAGATATCGGTAAGAGTTTTCGCAGATCTCCCTATTACCGGGAAACCTACAGAAGTAAGAATGGGAAGAGGAAAAGGAAATCCTACGGGTTGGATTGCTCGTGTGTCCACGGCATTTGAAATGGATGGTGTGATTTTGTCAAATGCTCGCCAAGCCGCTACATTAGCGGCGCATAAATTATGTTCGTCAACCAAGTTTGTTCAGTGGTCGTAACGTAATTGGTTAGTGGGGAAAAACGGGGGCGGGATTCAAAAGAATTAGGCGAAGTGTTTGTTCCTGAACGACGGAAGTGGAAAGACACTACGGGAGAGGGATATACTCCTTGATTTTTGTAATCGCCGAAATTGTACGACGAACCTTTTTGTTCCAGGCGTACGACCCCGATACGTTACGGTTTTTATCCGCCGGCCCGGTTTATAAAGTGATAGTAGTAAGAATAAATAAGAAAGATAAAAGCTAAGATTCAGGAAAGGCGGGAGAAAGGAAGAAAAGTATGTATGTATCCCGGGTCGAAGGAATTAAAAGAAGATTGAATGGATTATCCCCCCGTCGCACGAACCATTTATGATGGCCGCGTCTGGGTGGATTGTGGTGCTACCATTCCTTTAGGATACCTTTCGGCTTCAGTAAAAACTCTTCCCCCTTAGTTTTTATATAAATTTAGTTTGTATGGTAACTCCACTCAACCAACAAAGTAAATTCCATACTAAAAGTGGAGTTACCGTAGTTCAATCTATAAAGGAAGGACAATCGATCGCACTTGGCGCAGAACCACCTAACGGTGGCTCTTTACTCCCTCAATCTTCTTCTTTTTCTTTCACCCTTCATCCCTCAATAGGGAGCTACGAGCAAGGCAGCTCTGCTCCGGAAAGAAAAAAAGCCGGCAGGTCCTTTTCCGCTTGATCGCTAACTCATGAGTAAAGCCGCCCCTCATGCAGCATATGAGCTTCACTAAAAGCCGGTTCTATTGGCGGATGGATAAGGCCCCTCACTCCGCCATGAGAACAAAGAAAGCCGTACTATCTCCTTGCAGCTTTGCCTGCCGCGCTTCGGTCAGTAGGATGGATAGCAAAGCCGCCTTCGGCCCTTCGCTTAGTAAGCTCCTCTTTTGGCCGCGTCTAAACTAAATTAAGGGTATAAGGGCCCGTACTCTCTCTTCTGTAGATACGCTATCCCTTTCGGCCATGGTATGGGGGAATGTCGACCACAGGGTGAGATGATCTTCTAATACGAGGGCGAATTGCTGGTCAAGTCATGAAACTTTGTAATTTTGATCAACATGGCTGCAAGTGGACTGGGTTTATGTGTTTGAACTGACTACGACCAAAGTCGCGGCGACTTCAACCAAAAAAAGGGCTACCCCCCGTGCCCCACCTCACTTACGAAGAAATAGTTGGAGCTGGGCTCCGAACTATGATAGTTTGCTTTTGTTTCATGTTTCTAAGAGCGGTGTGATCCCTTATTTGATCAGACCGCTCCTGGTGTTCGAAATAGTCATTAATGGTCGGCTTCATTGGTACCCTTTCGGTATGCGTTGCGAACACTTTCATTTTTAGCGTCTCATCTTCTCAAGAGAAGCAAAACTCGAACGGATAGAGCAGATGGTCCAACTACATAACTTTTTCTTTTTCATTACTTCCATGGTCGTGCCTTGTGGCACGGCAGCACCCGTACTATTGAAATGGTTTGTCAGTAGAGATGTTCCCACAGGTGCCCCTTTTTCCAATGGTACTATAATTCCTATTCCTATCCCTGCATTCCCTCTTTTGGTCTATATACATTCCAGGAAATTCATACGCTCCATGGACGGAGCAAAAAATGGAGTCTTGGTCAGAGCAAGCCGCCCTATTTTATTACCAGACATAATTGAGAGAAGCTCAGCCGAAATTAGAGCTAGAAACGCCTTATTTCGTTTCGTTCCCGTTCTTCATTTCCTTCTTCTCGCATACAAGGGGGACTTATCATATTTAGAATCTCTCTGCGGTGTGCTCTGTTTACTATTCTTTTGTACTCTCTTCTCTTTACCACGTGATAGGTCGTCAGCGAAGCGTGAGCGGGCGCGTAGAAGGAAACGCCAAACACTTCGGCCTAACGGGAATGAGCAACGACGAAATGACAAGATGAGGTGCTCCGGGCACCCCCGAAGGGTCGAATGTTTTGGGCCTGTAGCTTTCCCCGCCCTCCACAAGCACCACCCGACGAAGGGGGGGCGTGTGCCACCAGAAATCGGGCTTGAAGCTCTCGCCTTACCAACGAGCCGACAGCTGATGGCTGTTGGTCACGACTACTACCAAAAAGCTCCAATGAAGATGAATATTTCACATGGAGGAGTGTGCATCTTTATGTTGGGTGTTCTTCTGTCGTGCGACCCGGCGGCTTATGTGCGACCTGTGGCCCACGCCTCCTATTTGTTCAGGGCGGGCGGCGTGAACTCTGATTCGATCCGGGTATTCAATCCCGCCGCTGAGATGCTCAGTTGACTCCTTAACCTTGATAGGAAGATGGCTTATTCAATAATTCGTGCATAAGGTTAAGGAACTTTGGATGAACTAATGCGAATGGGTGTAAGCTTCGCTGCTCGGAAACACCCAGTGCTGACCACACTGAGAGACACGAAAGCGCAGGTAACGCCAGTTGGCGAAGCGGCGTTAAGCATCCCTAGCGGTACGAAAAGAGAGGTCGTGATGATATCATCTACGTCCGTACCGCTCCTCGTGGAGTAGATCCCGCATCCAACCAAGTCTTTGACCAGGGAACGGGAGAATTCCCACTACCGCTGGCAGGCCAGCCGGGCCGTGGGCGCGGTGGGAATGGGCTTCCCAAAAAGCCAGCCCCGGGCGCATAGAATGAAGGGAACGGCCCGAATGTTGTGTTGGCAAAACGGGTTGCGGGCGGAGAAGAGCAGACGTGGGGACTCGGGTCGGGGCGCAGCGTAACTAAGAGACCCATTCCATTTAGGGCGAGACAGAATGGGCGGGCACGAGCGGTCTGGTGTCCGAGCCGGACGACGACTACTTCACTTATTAGATTAGTATTAGACGCCTATCCGAATAGAAAGAACGCGAAGCGCTAGCGCTATAGGATAGGTTTGTTTTTTGGGGGATAAGCTTGTGAAGAAGCAAGCTTATCCCCGCCCCAATCGGCAGCTGCCGGGTCTACCCATCTCTCCTAAACTTCCCCCGTCTTCGGCCCGAGCTGTATGAGGCAGAAACTCGTCCCACGTACGGTTCGGAGGCCGAGCCCTACCCCAGCAGTAATGGTGCGGCTTAGGTCAACTAACACAAAGAAGATACAGTTCACTCAACGATTGCCTTTAGGTTCCGAACTCCTTATAGGGAAGGAGCGTTGTTGTTTGCGAGGTCTCGATCATTTACATGGACCCACTTCTCATTCCATTTGTGGAAATTTGATGATCTATAAACCGTCCCTAACGAACGATCGGCTAATGTTTGAGCATGATGAATCACTGCGTGCCGACGTGTTGCCAATAAGCTTTCCGGCCTCATATGAGAATGGAAAACTGGAGCATTTTCTGCATCGGTGGATGAAGAATCGCGAACATAATAATTTCTGGTTGACCATGTTCCCAGAAAAAAGATACTTTCGAGAAACGACGAGCACGACCGAAGTGGCTATACATACAAATCTATTTACGGATCTATATGCTTCGATTGGAACTGGAAGTTCCAGAACAGGCGGCTGGTATACCACCATAATGAAACTGCCTTTTATTTTTTTTATTCGGATAGGATTTATGTTGGCTTCGTCGGGAGGCTCGCGTAGTTTGTTACGTCAGCTCCAAAAGGATAAGTTGCGTTGGAATCGAGAAAGTTCCGTGGAGTTCATAATTGCATAAAAGGAATAAAAGTAGTGGCTGCGGCGCGTCGAGGCACTTCTTCGATGGTCCCCGTCCGCCCGGCCCGATCTGAAGAATTCATGGGTCGGCAGGCGGGCGAGACAGAATGGGCGGGCACTACTAACCAAGCCTAGTTCTCGCTGATAGGCGCTGGTAGCTTGCTTCCAAGCCTTGTCTTATATAATAGTTGTTTGTTGCCATGGTCCGAAGGAGCCTTAAGCACTTGTACAATGCTCAAGTCAAGGCTCCATCCTACTCGTTGTCCAGAGCCTTGACCTTTTTATTATATTAGTCAAGCGTGCCATATATATTGAGGGAAGGAAAAAGGGGCCTCTTTCCTCGCCCGATGGTAGAGGTCGATCCCCGCCGTTGGCGCCTTCGGTGCCTCCTTGTGGTCCTTCTCTTTAGCTTTTCCTCGGCCTTTAGAGCCTAGTTGATAGGCCACTTTCCACATCCGCGATGCATCGGGATTTCATCTTGGATTTTTAACCTCAAGTCCTATCAAGCAAGGGATTCTTCGTCGGATTAGTTCAAGACATAGCGAATAAACAATAAAAGAGGTAGAATTCCGCAACTTGTTAGGAGTAGGGGCTTTCTTGTACGCTTCTCTCCCCCCTATCCTTTAAACCGAAGTGGAACCCTTGGAACAAGCTTTGGGTCTAAATCGGAGGGTAGAAATTTCTCCCGATCGCATATTGTCTCATGTACTTCCCGTTGCCTTTCCGCTCACGCCTTGCTTGGACTTGATCCCACCAAATTGAGGCATGACCCGTGCTTTTCCGAAAGAAGCATCCGGAAATGACTTGTCATGGGCTTATGCGATGAAGAATGATTTGCTCGGGAAAAAAGAATCTTGTGCTTATGCGGATGGGTCGCTTCAATTTCCCCAGACTATAGAAGGGGATTTTCCTACAAAAGATGAAAAGTGCTTAGCTTCAAATGGGATGACTTGTGTACTTCCTTTGAGCCCCATATACACCGTCACCTCTTTTGCAACTGAAAAAGATTTTAGGGATGTAATAGGTAATCTTGATTCTCAGGACGATTCTCCACCTTCTGGAAGCGCCGCTGGTGCATCAGGCCAACGAGACATGTCCAAGATCGCCACTATTGCAAGAAGCCGGGTCACATGATTGCGGACTCTCGCAAGCGGCAGAATGCAAACTCTCGTCGACAGTCAGACACAGCTCATCTTGCTGCTCCCCGGGGGACACCTACTGAATCGGAGACTTTCCAATCCCCTTACTCCATAGGGCCTCCGCAGCATTACTTCTATGATCTTAGGAGCACTCCCACGCCCGACATAGACAGTTTTACCCCACGACAGCGGAAGCAGATTCAGAGGTTGAATTTGTCTTGTCATATCTCTTCCTCCTCTGTTACAGGTATTTGATCCCCTTTACGCTTACAACATAGGGGGCTGCTTACTTTCTTCGGGTGCATCGAAGAATATAATATGACTGGTCATTCTTCACTTCTTTCTTCTCTTTGTTCTCCATCTAAGTTCCTTATTGTTTAAACTGCAAACTCCGAACAATTCCCTCTAGCCAGTCTTGGTACTCTCTCTTGTTATCATCGGATATGTTCTGCTCTTTTTCATCTTCGCGCTCTCTCAGTGAATCTTCTTTCCGGCTTGCAAAAGAAAAATGCTTATATTCACTTCTCTCCTACCTCCGGTCTTGAACAGGATCATGCGATAGGCCCTTAAGGGGATTGGGAAGGACCGTAGAGTTGTCAAGCTCTCTTTTTTGGATAAACTTCGTTTACCTCAGTCTTTTGCCTTTTCTGCTGTGTTTGGTGTTGTTCCCTCCCCCTTTTTGTTGTGGCATCGTAGATTAGGACATGTCTGCAGCCCAAGGCTTAGATATTTCATTTCTACGGGTCTGTACCTAACATTGAGATTTCTACTTATATGGTTGCGGGGGCCCTTCCTTTTTTAAATAAGCTCTTTCTACTTCTCCTTTTGATCTTGTGTCCGAAGTCCATCCTGCCCCTCTGTTATCGAAAGGAGGATCATCCGTATATGTTATTTTTGACAGAACAATGAAAAAAGAAAAAAGGTTTCTGTTCGGGGTGAATATATCTCCGCTGCCTTCCGAACTCTGCTTGCTTCAACTCACTTCACTTACAAAGCGCTTTCCCAACGATCCTGCCCCCACACTCCTCAGCAGAATGGAGTTACCGAGCGGAAGCATCGCCATATATTGGAGACAGCTCGCTCTCTCTTGTTCCCAGCTTCTGTCCCTAGTTTATTTTGGGCTGAAGCTGTTCTGACTGCCGTATGTTTTTTGAACCGAATACCTTCCTTTGGTCTGTCTCTTTTTGAGAGAAGATTGTCTGCCCCTATGAAGAGCTTCGAGTCTATCGGGAGAGGATGTGGTGGTAACCCCCGCGGCTTCGTCTAGAGCCGGGCGTCAAGCCGTGTAGGAAGACTCGCCCTAGCCACTATAGCGACCCCTGAGAAGCACCCTCCTCCGTCCACTTCCCCTTTTCCGTGTGCCCAAAAGCCCGCCCGTCCGGTTTATGAGCCCCTTTCCGATTCCCTCACCCAATCTCATGAGAACCAAGCCCAGCAGGCCCCGCCTTAACCTGCCCCCAGACAGCCAGCCCTCACCAGGCTGCTGGCATTGCTAAATGCTCCGCCACGAAGCAAGCTCCCCCGATCCCGAATACGACAGATGCGGAAGTGGCTAAAGAAGTCGGAGGAAGAAAGTCGTTGGGCAATTGTATGCCCGAGGGTACATTATTAGTATTCTGAGAATTGGCAATATTGATAGGGGTCGGAATAAACTTTTTTAGATGTAGCTATACTAAAGTAAGTAGTCGGCCTAACGTTCGGTTCCCGTAACCAAGTTTTTCTTTCTCACTCCTTATGTTATGTACTTTTTCTTACTTAATCCATACTTTTTTACTGTTTCTGAAGTGTGGGGCAAAGGGTGCCCTCTACTTCTACTTCTAACTAAAGGCTAACTGCAGGCATTGCAAGCAAATAAGGAGCCCCCGCCCGTTTGAGTCGTTGCGAGCCGGAAAGCGTACCGGCAGTTTGAGTCGCGAAGGGGCCGCTTGCTTAATTCATTATTATTATAATTGATAATAGATATATAATATTATCTATAAAATCTAAAATAAAAAAAGAGTTTTTTTTTATCCAATTGTTCATTCCTGGGAAGAGGAAGAAGCAGATAGAGCAAAGGCCTCCTCTTTATTTCCGTCCGCTCTTCCCGAAGTGAGCGAATTGCATGTATAGATCCGTAGGGGCTTATAGTTTAATTGGTTGAAACGTACCGCTCATAACGGTTATATTGTAGGTTCGAGCCCTACTAAGCCTACCACCCCCTTCTCTTCACCCGATACAAGGCAGTCGAAGTCCTCGCCACCCTGCGGATCTCAATCTAGCGACGGCACCTGGAACCACACCGCTGCCGCTGCCCTTCGGGCACGCCTCCTACGCTTACCACTCACCTACGCTCTTGCAGCATGCCCCCTTCGGGCAATATGGCTTTCGTAAGTAATACGCGAAGCGGCTGAGCGATAGCTCTCTTCGATCGCTATATTCTTGCGATAGCGAAGGCGTGGTTCATCCTCTAAGAGAGAGTAGATGCGGATCGAAGATCTTCGCGAGACGGCCCAAGCGAAGATAGGCACTCGAAGGCTTGAGGAGCAGCCGGGAAGCTGTGGAAACGGCGGACTCGCCAGTCAGGCACACCCTGAGGCTGACTACAGCAGACCGGGAGGTTACAATTCCCGTTTTCCTGTTTCAATTTCCGGGAGTGAATGTAGGAAGTGCATCCGATGGATCAGGTGTGAACATTCAACCTACAGGCTTCTTAGCCAAAATAAAAACAACAAAAAAAGATGCACGGTTTGGTACCTTTAGTATAAGTGGGGGAAAAGTATAATTTGAATCTCTTCAAAGCTCCGCTTTTCGTTCATCGGTACACTCAGACCTAGAAGAGAATACCCAGGTGGGTTTAGGAGAGTTCATCTGGTTCAGAATTTGAACCTGTATCCCCCCCAACCCAGTGAACTACCATTGTTCGATCGTGACTTTGTTAACCCGGTTCACCACGAAAGGGCTACATCCGGGGTAGAGATCACCAACTCAAAGAAGATAAGGGATTTCCTTTCTTTCATTGACAAAGACTTCCTGCGCTGGTCCACGGCTTCTTTGTGATCAAGGATCGCCATCAATCACTCTTTGTCCCGAGCTAACTCTCTAGATGTTACCGGTTTCGGTGGAGAAGAAAGAAGGGCCGGGGGCGTTGCAGAGACTTACGTATATCAAAAGTAGATAAATTCACGTAGTCCAGCTTTCATATACATAGCCTATGTTGGGCTAACTTTCATATAATAAAATAGTAAAGTAAAAGGTAAAGAGGTGGTGGGGTCATACCCTTAACCAAATAGGGACTAAAGAGAGTATCCTTTTGGCTTTTGCTCTCCGGACCATAGCAAACTTATTCAGAAAATGGATTTAAAATGACTAATTATGAAATTCCTCCGTAGACCCGAGGAACGAACGAAAAGGAACGCATTGTACGTCCACCCTTGTGGAATTAGAAGACGGGGGATGTACTCCATCTATACGATGCGGGCTCACTGACGAGGGGGAAAATAAGAGTATTCTACTTTTTGGGCGTGGTTGTAATTCACTGTTTAAGCACCTCCATAATGACATGCCCTTCCTTTTTTCGCTCGTTGTGTTGTAACAAGATGAGCAACTAAGCCACCCGAAGCATAGTCATCATCCGATTCCTACCTTTCTATAGAATCTTTCTGGGAGAAAAAGAAGCAAAAGCCTAAACAAGGTTCTTGCTTTGAGTCGCCAAATGCTTGATTGATTGATAAGATGGGGCTTCCATTCAAAGAGAATAAGGGTTTCCCGATGTACTTTTATCTTGGCAAGACTCCAAGCGCGCTAAAGATTGAAGCATCTGAGGCGAGCTAACGTCTTTCCCACACGAAAAGGATGCCCTTTCTTTTTAGTAATTGGATTTTGGATTTTATCCCCTGATGTAATCAAAGACTTTATCGGGGCGAGGTTGCTTACCGTAGGGAAAGTGAAACTCCCTTACTCTAACAAGTAAGAAAGTAAACTCCCTCTCCTAGGAAGAATTTCAATAAGAAGGACATTCATGACCTATAGAATAGATACGACGGTTAACCTCACCGCTTTGCTGCTTAGGGGAAAGTCTTCCGATCATTGGATAACCCTGTGTTTCTTCAGAATTATGACGAATATTAACTTGATTAACCTTAATGGATATGGATTTGATTATGTTGAAATGATCTCCTTTCACCGTGGGAGACTTTCGAGTAATGTAATCTTTACCATTCCATTATTAACCGTGGGGACTACCCGGTTGTTGAATCTCGTGCAAGTTAGGTTGTGGTTGTATTGGCTGCAAGCGGAACGTAGGCGCTTTAGGTGTGTGTTGACCATGCACTCTCGCGTCATGTAATGTCGTATGTATGATAGAGGTGGTGTGGTGATTGACCTCAATGCTAATGGTTATCCCCAAAGTGAATGAGGCTATGATTGTCCCCGGATAGAGATGGTGGTCTTCCTCTGATGTCTCCAAGCCGGCCAGATAGGCGAAGCAGCCAGTAGCAGTCTGTTCTCGCCTATCGATAGATAGCCAAGCTCAAACCATTTGAAACTAAATTGCTACTTTCTTCTTGTTATTGATAGAGTGATATTCTCCGCCCAGGTGGAAGAGAGAAGGAAAAAGAGCACAAAGGATTTACAAGTCTAATGGGAGAAGAATGGCTGACACGTTGACTGCCTTCGAGACTATAAAATATAACCTGGGCAACCGAAAGAAAGGCGCTAGACGGACTAACGGCAAGCGAGATAAAGAAAGTTGCTGGCCGTTGCTTATTTACTTTTAGTAAGACTAAGCTAAATTCGATGCATGGTTGCTTACAAGAGCTTCTATCTGTTCTTTGCTGGAGGAAACTTCTATCTGGCCTCTGTACGCTACTTTCAATCAGAAAAGGAAAATGGAGAAAGAAGTTGTCCCCTCTTCTCTGGTAACCCGCCGCCGCATATGTAGAAAAAGAGGGGGCGGGGAAGGCGGAACAACCTTTTTACTTTGGCACATGAGGTGGCGGGTTTGGCTAGGTAACATAATGGAAATGTATCGGACTGCAAATCCTGGAATGACGGTTCGACCCCGTCCTTGGCCTCTGGGAGTGGCGAACAGCACGGAACTTTAATTAATTAAATGGCATAAGGGGGCTTTCCTTTGTTAGAAATCCACAGACAACATTCTGGAACTTCCAAACCAAAGAAATGCAACATGAGAAGGAGCTTTTTACGTTACGCTTCAATAGAATGAATTCGGTTAAGGGTAGAATACGCCCTATGGTCGATCGAAGGTCCTGTGCCACTTGAACTAAAATCTATCTTACCTTCAATCCATCTTTGTCTAGCCGGCTCATAACAAAATGTTAGACCGGGCTGACACAACCGAATTGGTTGAGGAAAAGCAAACCCCAGCGACCAAGCACTCCTGCCCCAAAAAGCGGAGACCGAACAGCCGCCAGGTTGTCGAGGACACGTCTGAAGAGGAGGCGGGCGCCCTCTAAGTTTACCACCCTACCCACTAATGGACTATGGGGGGCAGGCAGGCGAACGGGAATCGACCGAGAACCCGAACCCCTTGACTGACTGACCCCTTCATACTCGAGGGTCGGGGATGGATGGAACCAATCAGAAGTGCAAATCGCGCAAGCGAAGCGACCGCACAGAAACGACTCGGACTCGTGTCGGAGGAGTTTTGAGCGTGAGCTACCACTCATGCAGCGGCAAGGACAAGGACCCGCTGCTCTCGAGGGGGCCACCAACCGCCCGAATCGCTCCTTTACTCAATGGATAGCGCTTATCCTCTTTCAATCAACAAAATAGGAAATGGGGGAGAAAGAAAAGAAAGAGAGAAAGAGGTCTTTATTGAAGAGGCTTTGCACCTGAAATAGGACTAATGAAGATCCAGAAGAATGGGTCTGGGCTTTCGAAAAGATGAAGATGCAAAGGATAAAGAAAAAAACTTTTTTGAACAACCAACCAGGATTATAGCTCGCCCACTTAGAGCAGATGGAGATTCTCGGACGGGGAAAAGAGGGACTCGACATCTATTAAACAACACCAAGAACAAAGCTATACCATGCCCTCGGGAGAAACAAGAAGGATGGCATGCGGGAAGGGCTCGTACAGCTGCTGCCGGATTTGAAAAAGGAATTGATCGTTATTTTATTTTTAACCTGTTTTTTCCATGACTCCTCTTAACTGAGATAGAGACCAGCACCTTGTATAGGTTGGGGAAAAGCCCCTTGTATAGGGTTTCAAACCTATGCTTCTTCAAATATTCCATAAATAAAGGTAGGTTCTGAAAGAAAGCGAGAAACTTGACTTTGAGAAAGAAGGGGGCGCGCTAGCTTACTAATAATAAAGGACTTTTTCAGGAATCGATTCTATGATTGAATAGCAGAAGTGCTACTTAGTTGTAGAAAGTCGGAGAGACAGACAGAGAGGGGACTCTATCATACCTGCTAACTCCTAGGATGAGAAGTAGGTCCGGCAGGAAGAGTTCCAGCCTTTGTTGCCCCTCGGTAGAGTGAGTATACTTAGCGAACTGGCAGGACGCGGAGATCGATTGATCAATATGAATCTCGAGAGTGGATGGTTGACCGCCGCCCCCTTGTCCTGGAGGCCCTCCGGCCGGGGGCTATCGTAACCTTTTCTCCGTGACGAACCCGGGTGGAACGAGAGTCGGCTTCCTTAAATCCGTTGTTCCTCAGTAGCTCAGTGGTAGAGCGGTCGGCTGTTAACTGACTGGTCGTAGGTTCAAATCCTACTTGGGGAGAATTTCTAGTTATCGCTTTTATGACCTAGCGACCCTCCTTAGTTTCTAAACTCGCGGAATCGCGAGCCACAACAAACAAAAGGGGAAGTTTGCTTGCTGTAGCCCTATTTTAGTAGACTAAGCTTGGTAAGCGTAAGCTATTTAAGTAGACTCGAGAAGGGTAGGCTCGCAGCTTCGCTCAGCGGAAGAGCCTTACTATATTATTAGTAAAGCGCTAGCGCCCAACCTATAGGCTTTGAAGGGATAGGGGAAGGGAAGAAAACACAAAGATGGTCACCCCTTTTAGGAACATGGCTCGTTCATTCACTTGATCATGAACTCGCAGCTTCGCCAGAAGCGACGAAGGGGGGAAGCTGTCTACGAAGCTTTGCCCCTTGCTTTACAGAGATTGTTATGAACTGACTAAATTACTAGATTCTCCCGGAACGCTAGCTAAGCTAATAAATAGTATTAGTTCCCTTCAATCAAATCAATAAGCTTTTTGATTGATTCAGGGCCTTCTTAGAACCCATTGAGGGGGGCCTCAGCCCGGGAAGGGGAGAGTGGCCGAGTGGTCAAAAGCGACAGACTGTAAATCTGTTGAAGTTTTTCTACGTAGGTTCGAATCCTGCCTCTCCCATTGTAGACTTCAGAGAAGAGAAAGGAGGCATTCGCCAGCGTAGGCCGAGCGACGCTCTTTCTTTTTTTTGGCCGTGCCGTGAAGTTCAATTGTATCGTATGTTAGTTAGAGAGGTTGGGGAACTACTACGATCTATAGATTCCCCATCTATATTCAATCCCAACGAGAATAGAAGCGAGTCGCTTCCGGCTTGGCTTGTAGTCGTATTTAGCTTATGTAGTGGTCGGCCTTCCTACACGCACGCGCCCGCCAGAATGCCCCCTTGGTTCTGGACGAAGCCAAGTCGATACATACGATAGGCGAAGGCCGGGAACGCAAGTTTGATCGAGGTGCCAAAGGGACCGAAGGTGAAGAAAAGGCTCGGGATGGATTTAGGAGTCTTTGTGCGAGCCGTATGCGGTGAGAGTCGCACGTACGGTAACGAGGGGGGTTCGCGTCTATACGTGTAGTGTGGTGGTTGGGCCTACCCACCCTATTTGTTCCATGATCTATGGGTCTACTGGAGCTACCCACTTCGATCAATTAGCCAAAATTATGACTGGATATGAAATCACTGGTGCTCGATCTAGTGGTATTTTTATGGGGATTCTATCTATCGCTGTAGGATTCCTATTCAAGATCACTGCAGTTCCTTTTCGGGCGGCTGTAGGACAGACGGCCGCCTATAGGTGGTAGGGTAGGGTGGGTGGTACCGCTCAGATTGCGGCCAATCTTCCTAACCGCGCGCGGGCCGGGCTTAGAGCGCGTGAAACTCATCACTACCTCGTAAGGGCGTTGAGACCATAGCATGTTACACGAAAGCGCCGCTTTCTCTGGAGTGTTGTCACACAGCTGCCCGCCTAGAAGAGCCACTCGCTCTGTAGTGTTGTCACACAAGATAAGCACGCCGCCCGCCTGCTGGCCGGGCGAATCGAAGTTATCTTCCGGTCAACTGTCCACCCAGTCAAGTGCAAAAAACACAGTATAATCACGCAACGCACGCTGCTGGTGTGCTTCCTGCCCGCGAGGAAAGAAAGAAGAGCAACAAGGTTTAGTTCAGATTTGACTGTTTGCAGCATGGGAGCGGATTACCCAAAAAATCCCTGGGAACAATGAAAAAAAAAGATATCTCGGTAACTAAAACTATAGGGGGCTGTATTGGCGAGATCCAACGGTGAACAGCTGCCCAAAAGAAAAACCGCCTGGAAGTCCGAGGACCTTTAGTACCGTACCCTACCCCCGAACCAGCAGCCTTCGCGCCAAGCAAGACCGCCCTTGTCCCTTTCCTTTCTCCATTCCGCCCCTGTTCCAATAGAGTCTAAGGCAAAGCAAAAGTGGTTCGTATGCCTACTTTACCTACTTGACGAAAGGGAACGAACTTTGTTTCGTTTCAAGATTTTGTATTGAACGCATGGGGACCTTCAAATCATGTTTGAGCCCATGTATGTTCAAACCGCCCTATTTTAATTTTAATAAGGCTGAATACCCGCCAAGTTCAGATAAGGGAATGCTTTCCCCAACCATTAAAGGGACAGGAAGGAAACCGCTTTCGGAGATAGATATTTTATTTGTTTTTCATCGAAAACGAGGATGGCCTACGGTGCTATCTGACTGAAGGGAACACGCTTTTTCGACCGCGGTAAGTATGATTGCCGGGCCCTCTCCTCGTTCCGCCCGCTGGCCTATTGGGGTAGCAGCCTTAGGGCTTTGCCTGCCCTTTTAAAAAGGCTCGGCCCGGGAAAGCGCTGGCAACAACAGAAAGGAAGGGGTCCATGTAGCTGCTGCGCCCGCCCCCTTCTTAGTCAATGGGGCAGCAGGTTCGGCATCTACTAGAAAAGAAAGAATCCGCTTTCTTTCAGAACCTCTGCTAGGCAGCGTGTGGAATGGCCGAGAGCGGACCTTTTTGGATATATAATCCAAGTCGAGAGTGGAGTTACGGGAACAGCCGTCTGATGGAAAACAACTTTCACGTTCGGTTCAGAGAGCACTTTTTTCGTTCAGAATTCCTCGTTCCCTTTCGTGTGAATTCCCCTGCAACGAATTTCAAACTTGCGGGGCCCTATCTATTTATTCCCTCTCTCGAGCCCCGAAGAAAACCCCCTCCCCTTCGGACTCCACATCTCTTTTGACTCTATATATGTGGGCACCTGATATCTATGAGGGTTCACCCACCCCGGTTACAGCATTCCTTTCTATTGCGCCTAAAATATCTATTTCTGCTAATATTTCACGCGTTTCTATTTATGGTTCCTATGGAGCTACATTGCAACAAATCTTCTTTTTCTGCAGCATTGCTTCTATGATCTTAGGAGCACTGGCCGCCATGGCCCAAACGAAAGTAAAAAGACCTCTAGCTCATAGTTCAATTGGACATGTAGGTTATATTCGTACTGGTTTATCATGTGGAACCATAGAAGGAATTCAATCACTACTAATTGGTATCTTTATTTATGCATTAATGACGATAGATGCATTCGCCATAGTTTTAGCATTACGTCAAACCCGTGTCAAATATATAGCGGATTTGGGCGCTTTAGCCAAAACGAATCCTATTTCGGCTATTACCTTCGCCATTACTATGTTCTCATACGCAGGAATACCCCCGTTAGCCGGCTTTTGTAGCAAATTCTATTTGTTCTTCGCCGCTTTGGGTTGTGGGGCTTACTTCCTAGCCCCAGTGGGAGTAGTGACTAGCGTTATAGGTCGTTGGGCGGCCGGAAGGTTGCCACGAGTAAGTAAGTTTGGGGGACCGAAGGCAGTTCTCCGTGCACCGGACACGTAGCTTATCGAATCCAGTTGCGACACGGATGGGAATGCATGCTACGAAAGATAGAGTCGAGTCTGATACATCAACCGTCTACTCAATATCCTTGTATGAGTCCACAATCACTACACGAGATGAACCTTGGTTTGGTGAATTGAAGTTGACCTTAGGTGTAATAGGGACTCCCAGTTACTGTGCGCGATCGTATACTGGGGTGCTCCCCGCCGGTTGTTGGAACGACGCGAGCCGGGCCGGGCCTCGATTCAGAAAGATGAAGGGCCAAAAAGTACAGTATAAATAGGGGGTTACAAATTCCCCATCTCATTGCGGGCGGAAAACGAATAGACATCTCGATGTGATACAGCCTTTTATATTTTTTTTGGTAAAGAACGGCGAAGTCCATCCGAACCGTCCAATGAAGAATAAAGAGGAGAGCAAAGCGCCAATGGCACGCGAAGCGCATGCGGAACGGGCACGGAGAAAAAAAAGTGTGGAGGAGAAGCAGCCGAGCTCATTCCCTTCGCTTCCTGGGCCCAAAGCAGTGCAGTCTTTCCTGGCCAAATCAAGGATTTGGGGCTTCTTGCTACGCTACTATATTATATAAAAAAATCCATTTTTTGTTTTAGTAATATAGTAATATATATGAATAGAAAGATAGATCCATCCATCTATCCTATTTTTATAGAAATATCTAAAAAAGAATCGATTTCATTCAACGTTTGATTCAAAGAACAGCGCTTAGCCCCCCCGCTCATGAAACGGCTCTGCTGCAATGGATGGCAGAAGGTCCGTAGTACCCACAGCGCTGGAGTGATCCAGTAGCCGGGAAGGGGCCTAGAAGTGCC